TAATTAAATTTTATATTAATATAATATTAATTAAATATTAAATAAAATAAAATATATATAATATATTTATATTATATATATAATTATATTAATTTATATGTATATGAAATTATATGAAAATGAAAATATGAAATATTATGTTATGAAATAGGAAGAAAATAAATACTTTAGATTCAATAGGAAATTGAAATATAAAATATGATTATGATATATAAAGAAAAAAATATGTATATATAATAATATTCTAATTCTAATAATATATTAGAATATTAGAAAATATATTTGAGAATATATTCTAATTATTAGAATATATAATAATAGAAATAGAAAAATAGAATAATAATATTGTAATTGTATATTAATAGTATATTAATATTCATTAATAATAGAATGAAAATTGGAATCTAATTAGTCAGATATTTTCATTATTAGAATTAGAGAATTAGAATAAGAAGAATAGGATTCTATATCTATATATCTATATTAGTATTAGTCATATTATAGTTATATAATATTTTATGAATATGAAACCTAATTCTATTTATATAACTAATATTTATATTTTATATAACTAATTCTAATTATTTTCGTTATATTATTCTATATTATTAGATTTGAGTTCTATTTTATTTCGATTAGAATATTATTTATGGCCAATATAGTCAAGATCCCATAGTTTCTTGAATTCCTATACAGGAATTCTATTATATGAGCCCGCTTAGCTCAGAGGTTAGAGCATCGCATTTGTAATGCGATGGTCATCGGTTCGATTCCGATAGCCGGCTTTTTTTCTCTATCGATTTTTTCCATGATTGATAATCTATCCTCTCCTTTTCTCCAAACGTTGGGTCACTAATCTATTATGTCGTGGTGACTTGTAACTATGAATAAAAGAATAAAAGAATCAAAAGTGGATTAGAACAATTCCGTTTAGATCTACACAGAACAAATCATAAAGTGAAATGAAAGTAGAGCCTGAATTTCCTAATATATACAAAAAATCCGGATATTTACACAATTTATTTCATTCTACTTTGTAATACTTCAGTACATTTAGCTTTGCTTTGTTTATCTTTATAGTATAGTTCAGTCTGAATTTGAATTTCTTATGTCAAATGACATTTCAATAAATAAGGAGTCTTTATGTCTCGTTACCGAGGACCTCGTTTCAAAAAAATACGCCGTCTGGGAGCTTTACCGGGATTAACTAGTAAAAGACCTAGATCTGGAAGTGATCTTAAAAACCAATTGCGTTCCGCGAAAAGATCGCAATATCGTATTCGTCTAGAAGAAAAACAGAAATTGCGTTTTCATTATGGTCTGACAGAGCGACAATTACTTAGATATGTGCATATCGCGGGAAAAGCAAAAGGGTCAACAGGCCAGGTTTTACTACAACTACTTGAGATGCGTTTGGATAACATTCTTTTTCGATTGGGTATGGCTTCGACCATTCCTGGAGCCAGGCAATTAGTTAACCATAGACATATTTTAGTTAATGGTCGTATAGTGGATATACCAAGTTATCGTTGCAAACCCCGAGATATTATTACTACGAAGGATAAACAAAGATCAAAAGCTCTGATTCAAAATTCTATTACTTCATCCCCTCACGAGGAATTGCCAAACCATTTGACTATTGACTCAATCCAATATAAAGGATTAGTCAATCAAATAATAGATAGTAAATGGATCGGTTTAAAAATAAATGAATTGTTAGTCGTAGAATATTATTCCCGTCAGACTTAAACCTAACGAATATAACAAAGAAGGGGGTTCAGACAATTATGTCTCTTTTTTGACGAAGTAAACAGATCTAAGGGCTTTGATCCCCATTTTGATCATTCACGTATCCAAAATTGATCCGCAGTAGGATTTTTTTCTTTTTTGTGCTTTCCGCAATATTTTTATTTTATGTACCACAGTAATTAGGAATAAACATTAATTGAATTTAGGAATAGAGATTCTCTATCAAATTCAATAACAATTGATATCAATTGTTATTGAATTTGATATATTGTGGTAAATAACGCTGGTAAATTACCAGAAACGGAAAGAGAGGGATTCGAACCCTCGGTAAACAACAGCCTACATAGCAGTTCCAATGCTACGCCTTGAACCACTCGGCCATCTCTCCTACACAGTTTTATTATTGACCAGAAACCAAGTGAAGTGAATAGCGAGTTATTCATATTATTGCAGTATAGGCACGTCCGATGAACGGTTCCATAGGAATTTGCCTTTCTTCATAATTGATTTTATCAACAACAACTTCTCTTATCATCTATCCCATAGATCTATTAAAAATTCATGAATCGTACCGTGGATTTTTCTATTTCATTTCAATTGTATAATTATTATTCCATCCACTTTCCTCTTTGGATCCTAACCAAGTCCAAATTTCTTAAGTTATGAAACTCGAGTTCTAAGAATCCATAGTAAAATAAAGTCCTTGGTTATTCCACTTTTTTGAAATTGAAATAGTTCCGTTCATTTGTAACGAAATTGATATCAAATTCAATCTGATTCAAATCAAAAAAGTCTCCTATCTCTCTTTGTCCGAAAAGGGCACAATTTGAGCAGAAGGTACATATCTTTTTAGCATTTTTCTGTTTTTATGTTATTTTGTACTGTATGTACAATTCCTTTGTTTGTGGGATCATTTTCCCCGAGGGGATAATGAGAAGAATTATAGAATGGATTGCTAATTATGCCTAGATCTCGGATAAATGGAAATTTTATTGATAAGACCTCTTCAATTATAGCCAATATTTTGTTACGAATAATTCCGACAACTTCAGGAGAAAAAAAGGCATTTACCTATTACAGAGATGGTGTGATTTGATTCTTTTTTCTTGTTTTTTTTTAGCCCTCACTTACGTCTTACGAGAAAAAGACATGATTCGTAATAGAAAGAACCAAATTATGGAAATGGAAATTAAAGATACGCTTAGTGAAGGTAAAGTTTGGAAATAGAACAATTCCTTCTGTCGTGTATCCTCGATTGATCCAGCCTCAGATACTTTAATTGTCGATTTTAGTATGGAACGAAAGGTTACACCTATAGGTTATGTATTGCAGGTCAATCCTACTCTACTAGTACCAATAGGCGACATAGAGGAAGAAGCACTACACTAGGAATCAACAACACGAAAACTTTGTTATAAATTACCCCTTTCCTTATCGGTATCGGGACTAACAAGAATGGTTGGGACAACAAACATCCATCTCGTTCGTACTTTGGATACCCGTATAACCATCAAAGATCGTTGAAGTGACTAATTCCTGGAAATAGTAGGCGTTGAGGACAAATAAATCGTTGGAGTTATCATTTCTATCTAGCACTAATACGATTGATTGGTGTTAAGAAAAACCTCTTACGGGAAGGCTGGCTAGAGATTTCTTGTAAAAATACCAGCTCCTGTCAGTTTATAATGAGAATAGGGAGATTTGGATTCCCTGGCTTATCGCCCTTAGTACTATGCACAGAAAGGAGGAGCCGTATGAGATGAAAATCTCACGTACGGTTCTGGAACGGAGATTTTTTGAATAAAATGAACGACCGTAACGGATGTCGGCTCAATCCGAAGGAAATTATGCAGAAGCTTTACAGAATTATTATGAAGCTACGCGACCAGAAATTGATCCCTATGATCGAAGTTATATACTCTATAACATAGGCCTTATACATACAAGCAACGGAGAGCATACAAAGGCTTTGGAATATTATTTCCGGGCACTAGAACGAAACCCATTCTTACCACAAGCTTTGAATAATATGGCCGTGATCTGTCATTACGTGCGACTATCTCCACTATAGAAAGAAAGAAAAAAGATCAAATTGGCTAGTCAATACTAGAGAAAAGTAGGCTTTCTACATATGCATCGTCCAAAGCAACGATTTTTATAAGCTGTAGTAAGGAAAGAGACTTCATGATAAAAAAAATAGGAAAAAATAGGTACGGCCTACACACTATACTCTATGGATAAAGAATTGAATTGATAAAGAAAGCACCGTAAAGATCAATTAGCGAGCTTTTTGGTCGATACAGTTAAGAACTGCTTACTTATGTTTCATGATATGAGATATAAAGTTAGGAATCAACTTATGTAATAGAGTCGATCCACTAAAGTATTGAGCAGCGGTGTAGCATCAGATCCCAAAGATAGTAATTTCTTTTTTCTTATGGAAGAAAGTCTTTTTCAAAGATTCTATATAAATTTCATACATTTATGAAACCGAGATAGTTACCTTTCAGAAAATTCTAACGATATGGGGGATATTTATGCTTCCTTCTTCTGAAGGTGGGAGAAAAGAGAAAACTAATTATTGAGAAAAATTAGAATTGGAAACTTATGTAATTCACTTCTTCTGGTTAGGTTAACCCAAGAAAAAATGGGATATATTTCTCATAAATCTAATTCAGTTAGCATAGGGTAGATTAGGGTGGGGCTGAAACAAAAATGGATTGCTGAGCCGTATGAGGTAGGAAACTCTCAAGTACGGTTCTAAGGGAAGGAATTGACCCACCTATTCCAACCGGGGAGAGCAGGCCATTCTACAGGGTGATTCTGAAATTGCGGAGGCTTGGTCTGATCAAGCTGCTGAGTATTGGAAACAAGCTATAGCGCTTACCCCAGGTAATTATATTGAAGCACATAATTGGTTGAAGATCACGAGACGTTTCGAATAAAACCACTTGTTAATTCATTCAAATTGATTTTTGGATCCATCAATCAAATAAAATAGATCGTTACCATGATATGAGAAGATCCAATGAAGAATTTCATTATATCCCTTCCTTGTCAAATTCTTTTATTTTTTATGGTATCTTATAGGAATAAATGATATGAATACCGTACAGAGTAGAACTAACTAAGAAAACGAAACTAAGAAAACTAAAAAAAGAGAACCTCAATGGATCTTATTAATTCTAATTGAATTCTAATGAATGAGATCTTTTTATTTAGAATTTGATAATTTGGATTTCTAATTTTAA